CTATACCAAAGGTTTAGAAGACCTCTGTCCTATCCATTAGACAATGGACGCTGCTTGCTTTTCATTCCTGTTTTCTTTTTTTTTCTATAAAAACAAAACAAGAAGTGGATTGCATACGGAAGATTTTGGCAAAGCAAATAAGAATGTATATTTGAATCAATGATGGATGTATAAAAGTGATATAGAGCGGGTAGCGGGAATCGAACCCGCATCGTTAGCTTGGAAGGCTAGGGGTTATAGTCGACGTTGGTTGATCATTTTTAACGTCTCTAATTCAGAACCGAACATGAAATTTTTGTTTCATTCGGCTCCTTTATGGAAGATCAATGTGTTCCCAGATCTAAGGCATACAAGAAGAATAAATATAAAAAAATTATGCTGTATTGTATTAAAAGGGAATCATCATAAATCCGAAAAAAAAAGATCCATAACATCCATGTCAGCTTTTCTTACTCGCTTTATAGATGATCCTTCTAGAAGAGGAAAATTATACCAAATCTGTCTAGTTACTTCGTTCCTTATTTCGATTCGCGGAATCCTGAGGAAAAAAAGAATTTTGTTTCCACCGAGCTGAAACAATATGTTGATGGCTCTAGTAAACCAAAGCCGCCATTTTCTAGCTGTTTGGCTTCAATCCCCTTTTTAATACAAAAGTTGAAGATTTAGTTACGATTAGAAATAAACTTTTTATCTTCATCCATGGATCCCTTTACCCATACTCATTCAATTTGAAGAGTTGAATCCACTCAAAAAAAAATTATGCTTCGCGATTCCATACGATCCAATGTTTTTTAGTCAATTAAAAAACGACTGGCCTTCGGATACAAATCACGAGAATTTTTATTTTTCCTCAAATGTAACATTAAGAGGTAAAGGATTAACCTTTTTAAGAAATAAAGTTTATTATTGGAATACTAACTGAAAGACCCTTTAACTATTTAAGTTGGTAATAGGACGAATCGCACTTTTACCACTAAACTATACCCGCTACAATTTAATTATTGTATATTAATAAACTATTTGTCGAACAAAGAATGAGACATAACATAATAAAGATAGTATCAGAATGATGAAAATTTGAATCTTGACACATATTCTGTCTTGATAGGGACTTGAGAAAATCCCAAATAGATGAATGAATAAAGCTTTTTTAACTATAAAATTAAAATAATGAGTTATACTTTTCGTTTCATGGTAAGTCGTTGCTAATAGTTTTGATTTGAAGGGGCTATTGAAGTTAGACATAAAAAAGAATTCTACAAGAATCCGGAACTCCCCCTTAATTTTCCAATTTTTTGAGTGCCAGATCTTATGAATTTGGATCAATAAAATGGATCTTAAGTCTTCAGATCAAATTTTTTTACTTTTTTATTACTTTGTAAATAAGTTAATTATTACTTTTTATATTCATTACATTTTCCTATATATTCTATATTTTATCTATAATCTATATTTTAATATATTTTAATATTTTAGATTCTATATATTCTATACTATAATATATTCTATACTATAATAATATTATAATTATATATATTATATCCATTCCATTTAATATTTAAATACATTTAATATTTAATATATTTATTGAATATATTTATAATATTGAATATATTTATAATATTGAATATTTCATATATTTCTAATTTATATTAATATATTTATAATTATAATTTATAAATTTATATTTATAATATTTATAATAGAATATAATATATATTTATAATAGAATATAGAATTAGAATATATAGAATTCTAATTCTAATTTTAATTAAAAATTAGAATTAGAATATTAATAATTGAAATTTTTTTATATAATATATAAATTTATTATAAATTTATAAATTATAAATAAAAAAATTAGAAATAAAAATATAATAATATCAAAAAATGCATTTATGAATGATCAATTAGAGTAATGGCCTAGCTAGGTACTAGCCAGGCCGTGGAAATAAAATAAAATTTTTTGTATAGAAAGTCAGTTTCTATTTGAAATATCCGTTTTGAATTATTATCGTTATCAAAATTTAATTGTCGGTTAAGTCAAATTAATTCATAGATATCTTATTTACCCTTAATACCCTTATTTTATAACTTAGCTTTATCTTATATCCTTCTATTTACATATATATTACATTTTATTACATATTTTATTACATATATATTTATATATTTTTTTTATTACATATTTTATTACATATATATTTATATATTTTTTTTATTTTTTTTAATTTATTTTACATATATATTTATTTACATATACATATATATGCATATATATTAATACATATATATTAATATATACATATATATTAATATATATTATTAAATATATATTATAAATATATATTATATATATTATAATATAAATATTATATATATTATAATATAAATATTATAATATCAAAATATTATAATATAAAATATAAAAATTAAATAAAATTTATAATATAAAAATTAAATAAAAAAAAAAAAATAAAATAGGATTAGGATATTAATAGGATATTAGTCCTAAGGCCTTAGTCTATTATTTTATGTCTATTATTTTATTTAACTTATCTTTCAACTCATGTGTTATATACTTTTTTGTTGTGTTGTACAATATTTATTATATATTTAATATGGTATTAATATGGTAATATTTATATGTTAATAATTGACATATCATATAATATAATATTTAATATGTTAGTTACATATAATATGAGTATTCTAATAATTAATATAAATAGAATTAAAAATTTAATAAGTTAATAATCTAATTAATAATCTAACTAATTAATAATCTAATAAGTCTAATAAACAATAAACTAATAAAATAAAAAAAAAAAAAAGTAATATTTTTATTAAATTAAAAATTAAATAAAAAAAAAAGGCTAAGGCGGATTTTCATCAACCCTTACTTTAAGTGTCACATAAACATAAAAAATCCCAATTCCAAATTAGGAGAGATGGCTGAGTGGACTAAAGCGGCGGATTGCTAATCCGTTGTACGAGTTATTCGTACCGAGGGTTCGAATCCCTCTTTCTCCGCTTTCTCTGGGCACTTGATACTTTTGAATTCGAAAAATTTGATCCTTTGTTTTATTTTATCATAGTTAAATGTATGGAACACATAAAAAAATATTCAGAAAACGCAAGGAAAAATGATAAAAAAAAAAACCTCTTAGTTTTTTATTCCTCGCGCCCAGGGTTACGTCCTGGATCATTAGATAAGAATCCAAAAATGAAGAGAGAAACAAAGAATATCACTACTGTATAAACGAAGAGTTTGAGAGTAAGCATTACACAATCTCCAAGATAAGATCATTTTTGGGGGTAAAAGGGAATAGATTATCCATTTGAGTTTTGTTGTAACACATGTACTATTTTGATTTGACATGATACCAAAATATGAAAAAATAAAGAACAAATTCTTTTAATTAAGTTTTTTTTCTAAATCTAAAAAAAAAAGAATGAATTTGAAAATTAATGAATTTATTTGTAATTAAGATTCTGGTTTTTTCGTTACCAAAATTGTTATTGTAATGTTAACAATTGGGTATTGTGAAAAAACCTAATCTAATAAAGTCCTTGCTTACCGGAAGGGCGGCTAAAAGGAAAATGGACTGATCCTAATTTATCGCCGTCCTTATCCAATATACAAGAATTCCAATTTTTGAATAGAGGATTTGTAATGTAAGACTCATACGATCTTATCAATAATTGTTAAATTTTTTCCCGAATAAATCATAAATATTTTCAGTATAGTATTAAGAACTTCATCGAAAACTTACAGCAGCTTGCCAAACAAAGGCTAAGAGAAAGAAAAGGACAGGTATGACGGGCATAATGTCCACGATTGGATTGAAAAGAGCATAAGCTTCGGGCAATTTACCGAAGAAAAAACTGCTTGAAGAAAGGGCAGAATTAAGACAGATACAGATTAAACTAAAAAAGATATTAAGCATAACAAACGAACATTTGTTTTTGTAGATTATTTAGTTTTTATTGAATTATTGATATACGGGAAATTAAGAAAAAGCTAGGTAAAAAGCCCTTTTTCTTTGATTTGAACCCCCCCCCCCCCAAAAAAAAAAAATCCAAATAAAAATCCTTACATTTTCAAATGAGAATACAAGGAATTACACTTTCCTACAATATCTTAATTGAATTATATGTAATCATCAATGAATTTTGATTCTATTCTATATGTATCGAATACCAGCAAGAATAACAAGATTTCTTATCCTATCTGTTATCTGTATTTATTTTATTTATTTTTATTGTCATATTGTCTGGAATTGACGAATGTCCCCAAAAGGTAATAATGTTTATTAGTATCAAATAGAAATCTAAATGGGGCGTGGCCAAGCGGTAAGGCAGCGGGTTTTGGTCCCGTTATTCGGAGGTTCGAATCCTTCCGTCCCAGATCAATTCTTCAGAATAAAAATACGAAAAATCTCTCCATTTTTTTTTTTATTAAAGCCTAAAGTAAGCGAATAGGGTATTCTACAGTCTATGTAGAAACTAAACAAAAGAATAGAGATTTTTGGAGATAATTCTATCGCCGGTTTTAAATTTAAGCCCCTAATGGGATGGAGTCAAATTAAAATAAGAATATCAAACATATTCTGACCCATTTACTTTTGTATCCGGTTCAAATGAATAAAAAAATTGAAAGTTAATGTAGCGACTCAGGGGAGGAAATTCCTATATTCAATTTACTTAAAAAAATGAGATTGATGAAAAAACGTAAAGTAAAGAAAAATTTGCAAAAAATGACCGCGTTCTATGCCCCTATGTATTGTTTGTGTTCTATTTCCGTAGTGAACAAAGTCTTTTTTATTAAGTGAAAAAAATTGTCATGTATTAATTAAAATACATAATTACCCCATACCCTTGAGAACAAATGTTTGATGGATGAATATGGAAAGATTATACTCTTTTGGTTCTGATTTATTCTTTTTTTTTTCATTTGAAAAAAAAAAATAACGACCTTAATCTTACCTTATCTTATATATTATTTATATATACCTTTTATATATACCTTATCTTATATCTTATATATTATATTATATATGATATTATATATGATATATGATAAATTTCCCCCCATTAAATTCAAATAAAAAACCGTATGGGTTTTTCAATATATCTGGTCTGGTTTTCAATTAAACCATTGATGATTCAATTGGACATAGTAAAATTCGCGTATCTATTTTTACTTTAATGAATGAGATATCCACTCCAAATTATTTGCTACTTGTTTATGATTGTGAGTACTGCTTGATTGAAGAAGAAATTTAATGCAGTAACTATTGAAAAACATATTTACAGTCATAGTGTTGAAGTACAAGATAAGATTCTTTCTTTAATGAAACTAAACCATTTTTATCGATTTCTTATGAATCCTTAGTACTCGAAGAAATGGAAGTGTGAGAAATCCATTTTATCGAAAAAATAGACTTCTGACTCCTCTGGTTCATTGGAATAGTTATAGTTTTTTGGTTAAGTTAATAAATACTGGATTTGGTTAATAATAATAAATAATAAATAATTCAGTTCCTGGTTGGAGTGCAAATTTAATGTAATGAAAGACCCATTTCTTTTTTTTGATAAAAATGGGGTCCTTTTTTTTTGTAAAAAAGAAAAATGGGGTTCCTTCTTAGGTTAAAATATGGGGGTTACTTTAGATTCTTTTCTTGCTGAGATTTCTTAGGATAAAGACCCTTTTATCCAATCCATAAAAAAGTATGTACTGAAATGTACCGATTGAGCCAATGACTATTCATGATTACATATTGAATCAATTCCATCCCGGTTCGAAATTAGAGGAATGTTATGGTAAAACTTCGTTTGAAACGATGTGGTAGAAAGCAACGTGCGACTTGAAGGACGTGATCATTTATGTGGATTCTTACATCCACCATTCTCTATAGAAATGAGGATGCTCTTGGCTCGACATGGTTTGTTCTGTTCTACTAGGAACCCGTTTTGTTGGGTTGTAAGCAATAAGTAAATAGTACACGATGAAGCTCGAGTAGAAAGTAATGATTCATTTATCATATCGAGGGAAAGAATCTAGGGTTAATGCCAATGAATAAGCTGGACCAACTTTGTAAATATGTCTTCAATTTAGAAATCGAAAGATTCAAATTCTAACAATTTTGAAATCAAAAAGTCAAACTTGTTGGAATAAGTCAAACTATTTTGATCAAAAGTGTATTACAAGGGAATCAATCGTTCGTATAATTTTTCCATAGAAAAAAAAAAGGTATGTTGCTGCCGTTTTGAAAGGAGTAAAATCACCGAAGTAATGTCTAAACCCAACGATTCAACAAAGCAAAGATTGAGGATTCCGGAACAAGGAAACACTATTTTCAACTGTCTCAACAATTGAATCAAAATGAGGAAAAGGAATAAAATTAAAATTAAAATAGATTTGAGATGAGACAAACAAAAAGGGTTAAAGACGACTCAAAAATTTCTAAGGATTTCTATTCGAATTCTTTCAGAGCTACCCAACTTGAGTTATGAGTACAAATGAGTGAAGTTTCGTTTTTTCTTTATGGAAAAATAAAACAATTCCAATCATAGTCTAATTCATGATTTTATTTATGGATCGGTTTGCCACTATACCATTATGATTATGATTATGATATAACTATTGATATTTTATTTAATTATATTTTAATTATTAATTATATTTTAATTATATTATATAATATTTAAATTAAATTTATTAAAAATTTATTTATTTTTTTTTTTTAATATAATATTAATTCTAAATAATAGAATATAATTATAAATTTGTTATAATGTTCTAATTATAATGTTCTAAAATAAATAAAAAATTTTAATTTAATTAAATTGAATGAATCATTTGATTTTAGAATCATTCTTTCTTGCTTGAGCCGTACGAGGGGAAAACCTCCTATACGTTTCTGGGGGGGGGGCTTTGTTTATCTATCCCAATGAGCCATCTATCGAATCGTTGCAATTGATGTTCGATCCCGAAGAGAAGGAAGAGATCTTCGGAGAGTGGGTTTTTATGATCCGATAAAGAATCAAATTTATTTAAATGTTCCGGCTATTTTATATTTTCTTGAAAAAGGAGCTCAACCCACAAGAACTGTTCATGATATTTTAAAGAAAGCGGAATTAATTGTCTAAAGAACTTTGAATTCATTAAATAATTCAAAGATTTTTGAAATGCAAAATGGTAGTGCCTAGTATCTACCATATAGTAGTATATAGCTTTGTATAATTTTTGACTCAACACTTACCTTTTTTCTATTCACACCGACTTTTCTTGTTTTGGAAATTTACCAACAAAAACGAGTAAATCTTGCTTATTGTACTTCTATTCATTGAATAAACCCGAGATTTTTTCCACTTCTTCCTTATTTTTTTTTTATGTCGTGCCAATCCAACACAAGTCTTTATTTGATTTATTTTATTCAATTAATTTGATTTGTTTTTTTTTTCAACATGTAATTCATATTGACAATGGTGTATTGAACAAATATAATTCGATCATAAATAAATGGATCTGTTTATCCCCACCCCATATTTATACTGGTTATATTGGTTCTTTACTTCAATTATTAATGAATGCAAAATTATTTGAATTGATAAAAAATTTAAATAAAATATTTATCTGGAAATCTGTTGTATTTTACTCCCCGGTTTTCTTTAATTTTAATTAAAATTAAACTTGAATTAATAATTAATCGAATCGTAGATTTTTTTTTTTCAAATTTGTTGCTAAGAAAATTTCAATACAATATTTTTTGGGGTGGGATCGTGCAATCCATTTTTAAAAATGAAAATATATTTGTATTTTGATTTCGATCATATCTATTCTTCACATATTATATTCTATTCACCTATTCACATTATATTATATATTTTTGGTATATTTATTTTTTGGGGGTTGCTAACTCAACGGTAGAGTACTCGGCTTTTAAGTGCGGCTATGATCTTTTACACATTTTGATGAAGCAACGAATTCGTCCAGACTTTTGGTAGAGTCTATAAGACCACGACTGATCCTGAAAGGTAATGAATGGAAAAAATAGCATGTCGTATTATATTAATTTAATTAGTAATGTAGAACTCTAAGAATAGATCATCCTTACTAGATCGGTACAAAAAACCTTTGATTTTAGGAAGGGGACAAAATGAATTCACATTTTTCGTTTGGTCGAGTGAATAAATGGATAGAGTTTTATGGCTCCAATTCTAGGCAAAGAAAAAGCGACGAGCTTATGTTCTTAATTTGAATGGTTACCCGATCTAATCTAATTAAACGTTAAAAATAGATTAGTGCCTGATACGGGAAAGGGTTCTCCTGTGAGTGGATCATCAATTACTTTTTTTAATGAATCCTAACTATTCTCCATTATGGATAGGGTAGAGTGGAGATGGATGTGTAAAAGAAAGAGCATTCTGATAAAGAAAATTGATTCCAAAATCAAAAGAGCGATTGGGTTGCAAAAATAAAAGATTTTTAACCTTTTCTTGTTATGTTAACGAACAAGAATCAATTTGATCTGGAAAGATAGGAAGAAGGAGATTTGACTCTCTGTTTTCAGGGTAACTTTTTCTTACTGTGTATGTATATACTTTATATACATACTTATTCTGGCCATATCGCACTATGTATCATTTGCTGATCCAAGAAATGCTTCCTGTCTCTGGTTCAAGTATAATAAAAAATGGAAGAATTAAGAGGATATTTAGAAAAGAGTAGATCTATACAACAACACTTCCTATATCCGCTTCTCTTTCAAGAGTATATTTACGCACTTGCTCATAATCATGGTTTAAATGTAAATGGGTCAATTTTTTATGAACCCCCTGAAATTTCAGGTTATGACAAAAAATTTAGTTCATTACTTGTGAAACGTTTAATTACTCGAATGTACCAACAGAATTATTTGATCAATTCTTTTAATGATTCTAACCAAAATGGATTCGTTGGGCATAACAAGAATTTTTATTCTCAAATGATATCGGAGGGTTTTGCTGTCATTGTGGAAATTCCTTTCTCATTGCGATTAGTATCCTCCCTCGAAGAAAAAAAAGAAATACCAAAATCTCAGAATTTACGATCTATTCATTCAATATTTCCATTTTTTGAGGACAAATTATCACATTTAAATTGTATATCAGATATACTAATACCCTATCCCGTACATCTAGAAATCTTGGTTCAAATTATACAATGCTGGATACAAGATGTTCCTTCTTTACATTTATTACGATTCTTTTTTCACGAATATTATAATTGGAATAATCTCATTACTCCAAAGAAATCTAACTATTATGGTTTTTCGAAAGAGAATCCAAGACTTTTTTTGTTCCTATATAATTCTTATGTAGTTGAATGCGAATCCATATTAGTTTTTCTCCGTAAACAATCCTCTTATTTACGATCAACATCTTCTGGAACCTTTCTTGAGCGAACACATTTCTATGAAAAAATAGAACAACATCTTGTAGTACTTTGTTGTAATGATTTTAAGAAAACCCTATGGTTGTTCAAGGATCCTTTCATACATTATGTTAGATATCAAGGAAAATCCATTCTGGCTTCAAAAGGGACTCATCTTCTGATGAAGAAATGGAAATCTTACTTTGTCAATTTTTGGCAATGTCATTTTAACTTTTGGTCTCAACCCAGTAGGATCCACATAAGCCAATTCTCAAATTTTTCTTTCTATTTTCTGGGTTATCTTTCAAGTGTCCCGCTAAATCCTTTAGCGGTAAAGAGTCAAATGCTAGAGAGTTCTTTTTTAATAGATACTGTTACTAAAAAATTCGAAACTATAGTTCCAATTATTCCAATGATTGGATCATTGTCAAAAGCTAAATTTTGTAACGTATCGGGGAATCCTATTAGTAAGCCAGTTTGGGCCGATTTGTCAGATTCTGATATTATTGATCGATTTGGTCGTATATGTAGAAATCTTTCTCATTATTACAGTGGGTCTTCAAAAAAACAAAGTTTGTA